AGGAAAAGACTTATTATATATACGAAATACAGAACCCATCATAATAATAAATGAGTATTTTTCGGAACTACTCACTAAGAGGGAATGTATTTTTTTTCTAGTTGAATTTTAAAAAAAGGAAAACCTTATGGATCATTGTACATTTCAATTTGAATTAGGGATTCCGTGTACAACTTTAAGTGGCCCTTAACTACATATGCATCTGATCATATATGCATCATCTTTATATATTACAATAAATCCAAAAAAGGAGGTTTTTCAATGCGAGATCTAAAAACATATCTCTCTGTGGCCCCAGTACTAAGTACGCTATGGTTCGGGGCTTTAGCAGGTCTATTGATAGAGATTAATCGTTTTTTCCCGGATGCGTTGACATTCCCCTTTTTTTCATTCTAGTTATTGACATCGGAAGGAATGAAGAAGATTAGAGATACAATCAAATATCTGTGACTAATCCTTCTCCCTCCTTTTTTCTCTTTTTTCCCTTTTTTCTAATTTTTAGAATAAGGGAAAAAAGAGAAAGAATAAAAGTGGATTCAACGTCTGCGAGACTCGGGTTCAAATTCAAATTAAATGAATATTAATAGTAGAGGCATGGGGGTAGAGTAGGAAAATGCGGATCTAGGGCAAGAATAGAAGATCTTTAACTGAAATACCGTCCTTCGGGTTGAAATAGAGTTTTCGAAATCATTGTCTTACTTATTATTTACTATGGCTTTGAGTTATTATTACTTTATTGATTTTGATCTTTTAAAGTTGGATTTCAAGTTAGTAACTTCTATTTTTTCCTTCCTTTCTTTTTCTTCGTTTCGAATCAAAATAGAAGAGTTGAGTAAATAAAAAATCCAAAGGAGGTTCATGGCCAAGAAGAAAGATGCGCGAGTCACGGTGATTTTGGAATGTACCGGTTGTATCCGAAACGGTGTTAAGAAGGCATCAACGGGCATTTCCAGATATATTACTCAAAAGAATCGACACAATACGCCTAATCGATTAGAATTGAGAAAATTCTGTCCCTATTGTTACAAACATATGATTCATGGGGAAATAAAGAAATAGATCCAACTAAGTATATCTTAGCCTTGAAAGGGGAAAAATGACATTATATAGAACATATTTCATTTAAATCAAAAAGAATCCTATTGGGGGTTAAAATGACAATTAAGAAATAGGATTTTCGGGATAAGAAATAAACTAAACAAACAAACCATGGATAAATCCAAGCGACCTTTTCTTAAATCCAAGCGATCTTTTCGTAGGCGTTTGCCCCCGATTGAATCGGGGGATCGAATTGATTATAGAAACATAAGTTTAATTAGTCGATTTATTAGTGAACAAGGAAAAATATTATCTAGACGAGTGAATAGATTGACCTTGAAACAACAACGATTAATTACTATTGCGATAAAACAAGCTCGTATTTTATCTTTGTTACCTTTTCTCAATAATGAGAAACAATTTGAAAGAACCGAATCGACCACTAGAACTATTGGTCTTAGAACCAGAAATAAATAGGCTTATTCTTTGTTCACTTGAATCTGAATTCCTGAGAATTCAGATTTGATTATCGTGTTGTAAGAAAAAAAACGAATCAATAAAAAATCTTTTTTTTATTGAACGTGTTTATTAATTTTGACGACTTTAGCCTATTTTCTCATAGTAATTGCGGCTCCACCTTCCCGGAGTTCATTCTCCGGGGAACTCCACTTAAATTATTCCGGTGTATTCTTTCCAATCTACTTCTTTTCTGATTTCGTTGGAAATCATATAAAAACAATTTCTATTTGATATAGCTATTTGGGCCAGTATTTTACGATTAAGAAGCAACTGTCTCTTGTATAGATCATGTATTAATTTACTATAACTATAGGATACTCCGCTTTCTCGAATTACTGCGTTTATCCGAGTGATCCACAAACGACGAAAATGTCTCTTTTGCTTATCCCTATCCCGATGAGCAGAAACCAAAGCTCTTATTTTCTGTTGAGTAATAGTTCGAGTCAGTCTCGAATGAGCCCCTCGAAAGCTTGATGCAAATAAACGAATTTTTGTTCTACGTCTCCGAGCTATATATCCGCGTTTAATTCTAGTCATTGAATAAATAAAACTTTGATGAATAACTAATTGATTTCTTTTCTTTCAGTTATTCTTTTCCCCGCCCTGGTCTATTAATAACCAAACGGATTTTTCCAATGTATAAAATACAAATTCCAATGGCTTTGGCTACTATAACCTTCCCAACCACGATTTTTTTTTAGGTATTTTACTGCGAAATACGAAAGAACTAAGAAATTTTCTTTTGCTAGGTGTCAAAAATAGAGTCAATAATAATAAAAAAAAAAGAAATCGAAATTAAATGAATAAAGAAATAGTGGGTTCCATCGTTTCTATGGTTACTTCTTAAACGGTGAGGTCTTCTCTATACACCGGAGCCTTTACTTCATTTAATCAATGTTATTGGTAACTTGTATAGTTCACACCACACTCTTTGGCTCTACCC